GGCTATATCTACACATATATGAATGATTCAATCTAAGAAAAATTGGACTCTTTTTACCGAATTGCAACTATCCATCGCAAAAAATTCGGTTCTAAGTCTAAGTAAATACCCAATACCCAAGTCAGCTTACAAAGTTGATCATGATATGATCAAGTGCTTTCTGGGTCGTCTCAGACTTTACGATTACTATGTTATCTCCAAAATTGTTGGAGATACACACACAAAAAGTTTTCTTGTTACTAATTTAGTCCAGCCTATATTTTTCTTTAGATCTCTTGTTTCACTCCGATAGTATTATCGATCATATCAATGCAGAGGAAATGAATGCATTTTCATACTATTAGATTTTACGTATAAGTAGGAAATTAAGTAAGTGAAATAGATAAAATAAAATAGAATCTTTATCTATTTCTAGTAATTATACTAGATCTTACGGAGCCTGCTCATGTACAAGACGATTCGGATCTGATCATAGAAAAGATTCTCTTCAAGCGAACCAGCCTATCTTCTGTATAGAGGTTACACGGTGGTTGGAACAAAGACACATTTCGTTTTGAATTCCAATGTGGCAGACATAAATCTACACAGACCAATCAATAGTTCAAGTCACACACTCCCATAATCCATTTTCTCTTCGGAGAATTCCCTTCAACTCCATATTTATTTGACACGATTAGTTGAAGGGAAATATCCAAATCCATGTCTTATTCTTTTCAATAATCCATACTTGTAGCAATAAAATCCTATTATTCCTCCTCGAAGTGCTAAAGATTCCAAATATCTATTATATATCTTCTCTATAAAGGACCAGAAATACCTTGTTTACGTATCATTGGAAAATGCATTAACATAAATACAGCAGTAAGAAGCGGTAATACAAAAGTGTGTAAACTATAAAAACGAGTCAAGGTAGATTGTCCCACACTAGCACTTCCGCGCAATAATTCTACCAAAGGTGATCCTATTACAGGAATGGCGTCAGGTACACCTGTTACAATTTTCACCGCCCAATAACCAATTTGGTCCCAAGGTAAGGAATAACCAGTTACGCCAAAAGATGCAGTCAATACTCCCAGAACCACACCTGTAACCCAAGTCAATTCGCGAGGTTTTTTAAATCCACCGGTGAGATACACACGAAAAACATGTAGAATCATCATTAAGACCATCATACTTGCCGACCATCGATGAACGGATCGGATTAACCAACCAAAGTTCGCTTCCGTCATTATGTATTGAACAGAGGCAAAAGCTTCAGTAACGGTCGGACGATAGTAAAAAGTCATAGCAAACCCCGTAGCTACTTGTACTAAAAAACAAGTAAGCGTAATTCCCCCTAAACAATAAAATATATTGACATGGGGAGGAACATATTTACTAGTTATATCATCCGCAATCGCCTGAATCTCGAGACGTTCTTCGAACCAATCATAGACTTTATTGAGATAGGTGAAAATCCCCCCCTCAGAACCGTATATGAGACTTTCATCTCGTACAGCTCAAACAAAAACACCCCAATCAAAAAAAAGAATTATCGTATAGTAATACAAAGTTTGAAATTTCTGAATCTTCGATTCAATCTTCTCTAAATAGTCTAAATAGAAAAAAATGGAGGAAAATCAAATGGGCAACAGAAAAACAAAATTAAAAAGGGTCTTCTTTGTGGGGATAAGACCATAGGCTCGGCCTTTTGTCCGAAAGTTCTACGTTCCGGTCTCGATCTCGTTTCCGTTGATAATAATAACAAAAGAATTTGAAGAAGTGATAATAGAAGAATCTCAAGTTGGCTCAGTCTCCATTGTCTTGATCGTAAGGTTCAAGGCCGATTGAATCCTCTTTTTACCTATTTCTTTAATTTGTTTTTTTTCTTTAATATCACTTTTTCCTTTCTTTATTATTGAATTGATAGGAATTCTCTTGTTAAGACCCTATGAATCAATTAAAACCTCAGATTCATACTAGAACCACGATGATTCAATAAAAAATCACAAGCTAAGCCAAGGATTCCCTGAGTAAGAACCATTGGATCATCACGTATTCCATGAATTAGATCAAAAAACTCAAAAAAGAAAGATTTTTCTTTTTTTTTTTTCAAACTGTTTGAAATTTTTTTGGAGTCCGGACACGAGGTCGAATATTAAGTATGAATCATAGTTCAAATAGTTCTTAATCTAGTTTATATAGTTCGTGTTCCAGATACTCGACTAAGTATCCGACGAAGTCGAACCATCTCGATCAAGGTGACAGACCTATTCTCTGTACTATCAATAGAATCAATTATAACAAGTCACACACTCATATTCCGGAAATACAGAAAGAAAGAAATTCCGCGATCGAACTACCAAACCAAAATAGAATGGGCCAGAAATCCGAGTTCTAACTCATTGATTTTTTATTCAAAAACGAGGACTTTGTGGTTTTTATAGATTTAATTCATTGAAATTCCATCCAATAAAACGGAAGAATTATAAATCTCCAAAATAATAGATAGAAATACCGC